TATATTAATAAAAAAAATCAACTTAGTATTAGTAATAGTAATCTTTTTTTATCATTTCCAAGAAGTAAAGTAATTAAATTGATTGACTGGTTGATAGATGATCCAAAGAGTTCTATGGTATGTAAACTTCTTCGAATTTTGAAAAGAAATAGTAAACCTCATTAATTGAATTTGTAACACTTAAACCATGATATGAAATGAGTTGATAAAGCACAAATTCGGTTTCTAAAATAATAAAACAAGTGAAGTGGTAAGTGCCAAATCTGCGACTCGTCCGGGTCAAGATCTTATTATGTGTATATCTTGTTGAACAAGCACTATATCTATGTTCTTTCCTTTAGAAAGTAGGTATCCGCTTAATATTAATAACAGAACTGCGGCTTTCTCTTGTATTTGGAGAAAGAGGAAAACAAAAAGGGGGTCTGCTGTTCCCCGTTGTCCCTATATAATTTGTATAAGAGTCCGTTCGGCGAAATAGAGAATTTAGAAAAAATCCGAAATATATTTCCTATCATCTACATTTCCTTTCGAAATATAAACATGGGAATTATTAAAATATCTCTTTGATTGACATTATTATCTTTAAAAACACTTTGCGGAACGATCTATAAAACAATTGATACAGTTTGATTCCTCATACTCAAAACTCAATTAGTTAAGTAGTATTTCTAGAGTCCACTTCTTCCCCATACTACAAGTGAAAGGGAAAATGTAAAGACTACCATTAAAGCAGCCCAAGCGAGACTTACAATATCCATGTGAATTATGTCCCCTATCTCTATAAATATGAAGGAATTATTCCATTATTGTTCACTAATACTAATAATAGTAAAATCAATGATACAGAGTCAAAAAGGGATTCTTATTTCGGACTATTAATTAAATTTAATGAAGCAATTCAATAAATCCACATACATATAACAAATTCCTATACGATTTTTAACAGCCTATTCCACTCTTGACCGGCGGAAAAGAGGTTCTTTTTGAGCTTTTTTTTCTAAAAAAGCCAATTACCCAATCGAATATTAATCAAATACCTGAATACTCAGAGACTCCTTTGAGTGTGTATACAAAATATATTCCGCTTTTTCACAATTCCTAATTACGAACTAGTTAGATATCGCCTTCGGCTCTCTAATCGAATTCAAGGCTCAGTCAGTAACCACTACTTAGTATAATCTTCCCTTGAATCCTAGACACAAGGATTTACAGAACTTGAACTTTTGAGAACCCCAGATGCTTAGAATCGAGTAAGTACATATCAAGAGACAAGGGTCTCTCCTTCGGCTGGGGAATAATTAGGTGAGTTATAGGTTCTATCAGTTGATAAGGAATTTCGGGTCTTTTTTTTTTTTCATTAGAATCAGGCGACACCCAGATTCGAACTGGGGACCAAGGAGTTGCAGTCCTCCGCCTTACCGCTCGGCCATGCCGCCAAAATGATACAAAATAGATGCAAATATGACCTCTTTGGGATGGATTACTGATTTTTTTTATTGTACTTGCATTTTGAATCCCTTTTCCCTACTTAATTCCCTTCACTACTAAAAAAATCTTTCCTCTTTTTAGGATCCATACTTTTGAAAATATATATAGGCTTTCAGTCACAAAAGTAAAAATTAATGAGAAATTGAACCTTTAACTATAACTATTGACTTGACTGCGAATTTATGAACAACTCTTAGATTTTGATTTCAAATTAGGGTTCCCTAATGGCATAAGAAAATCCAAATGATAACTAATCAGTATTGCGTCTTTTCAATAAAAAAGAATCGTTATTATTTCTCCGCTTTTCTTTTTCTCAGTCTCAAATTCCATTATAGCAACAATCATGAGTATATGCAACCCCCGAAACCAGAACAGAAATTACACAGACAATCGAGTATCTTAATATATGATATATAGGTATCTGCTTGTGTTTAAGTTTACTATAAATAAATTAATAAAAAGAACCCGCTTTACACTCGTTTTTTTCGAATTCTATGAAATAGTACTAAATAGGTAAAAATATCTTTTTTCTCTGCAAATCTTTTTTTCACAATACAATAGACAGGGCAAAAAGGGTTAAGTAACAAAAAAAAATCAACTCTATATTGTTTCTGATTATTCTGTCTTTATCTCGTCGAAGGGATCAAATCTTGCATCTGTTTTTTTGGTATCCAATCGAATAGGAATATGTAATATCATAATAATGGTAGAAATAGAACGAAGGGATATTCTCTACAAAATTCTATACTATACAAAATTCTATACTATAAAAAAATCGAATTAAGCGTTAAGCCACATAATTTTTTTTTCCAAGAATGTTTTATCAATTCCTTTCCTTTTGTATCTATTCTGTTGCAAATTTCAATTTGAGTAGAAAATTTTCTTTATTCTCCGTTCATACGGATTTCATACATTCCATATCATTCATATATGGAGTTTTTGTGTCAAATTTTATGTGATTTAGTAAACAGAATATAAATCCCATCAGAGCTAGATCGATCTATATGATTCA